GCATAAGTTTCCAAATCTAATTTGGATCAATGATTAGTTTTCTCTTTTCTCCCACCTTCAGAAGAATGAAGCATAGATATCCCCCGATATCGTTATAATCTTCTGAAAGGTAACTATCTCGGTTTCGTATTTCATATATGGTATATGAGATTTCTATTTATATAGAATATTTGAAAAAGACTTTCCTCCGTTAAGAAAAAAGAACTTACTATCTTTGGGATCTGATGCTACACCGCTGCTCAATACTTTAGTAGATCGACTCTATTACATAAGTTGATTTCTCACTTTTCATATCATGACATAAGTAAGCAGTTCTGAACTGTATTTACCAAATAATAGCTTACTAATGGATCTTTACGGTGCTTTCTCTATCAATTCGACTCTTTATCCATAGAGTATAGTATATAGGCCATACCTATTTCTTCCGATTTTTTTGGTTCTCGCGAAGTCTTTTTCCTTGCTACAGCTGATAAAAATCGTTACTTTGGACGATTCATATGTAGAAAGCCTATCTTTTTTCTAGTATTTACTAGACGATTAAATCTTTTTTTCTTTCTTTCTATAGTGAAGATAGTCGCACGTAATGACAGATCACGGCCATATTATTAAAAGCTTGTGGTAAAAATGGATTTCGTTCTAGTGCCCGGAAATAATATTCCAAAGCTTTTGTATGCTCTCCGTTGCTTGTGTGTATAAGACCTATGTTATAGAGTATATAACTTCGATCATAGGGATCAATTTCTGGTCGCGTAGCTTCATAATAATTCTGTAAAGCTTCTGCATAATTTCCTTCGGATTGAGCCGACATCCGTTACGGTCGTTCATTCTAGTAAAAGAATCTCCGTTCCAGAACCGTACGTGAGATTTTCATCTCATACGGCTCCTCCTTCTGTGCATAGTACTAAGAGGAATAATTCATGTAATCAAAATTTCACTATTCTCATTATGAACTGACAGGAGCTGGTATTTTTACAAGAAATTTCTAGCCAGCCTTCCCACAAGAGGTTTTTTATTAACACCAATCATATTAGTGCTAGATAAAAATGGTAACTCCAAAGATTCCTTTGTACTCAACGCTTACGATTTCCAGGAATTAGTCACTTCAACGGTCTTTGATGGTTATACGGGTACCAAAAGTACGAATGAGATGGATCTTTGTTTTCCTAACCATTCTTTTTAGTCCCGATACCAATAAGGAAAGGGGTTATTTATAACAAAGTTTTTGTGTTGTTGATTCCTAGGTGTAGTGCTTTTTCCCCGATGCCACCTATTGGTACTAAATGAAGTAGTATTGACCTCCAATACAGAACCTATAGATGTAACCTTTCGCTCAATACTAAAATCGATAATTGAAGCATCTAAGGCTGCATCAATCGAGGATACGACAGAAGGAATTGATCTATCTCTAAACTTCACCTTCACCAAGCGTAGGTTTCTTTTACTAATTTGTTTTTTTTTCTATTCCTAACTACGTTCTTTTTCTCGTAAAACTGAGGGATAAAAAAAACAAGAAAAAATCAAATCGCACCATCTCTGTAATAGGTAAATGCCTTTTTTTCTCCGGAAGTTGTCGGAATTATTCGTAATAAGATATTGGCTACAATCGAAGAGGTCTTATCAATAAAATTTCCATTTATTCGAGATCTAGGCATAATTAGCAATTCATTCTATAATTCTTCTCATCCCCCTTCGGGGAAAACGATCCCACAAAAAAAGGAATTGTACAGTACAAAATAACATAAAAACAGACTAATTGGAAAAAGGCGGTGTCCCCCTTTTGGACAAAGATGAAATGAAATATTTGAATCAGATTAGATTTCATTCCAGTTTTGTAGTATACCAATGACTATTACTATTTCATCTAAGTTGAATAACCAAGTTTCCTATGGATTTTGATAACTCGAGAAGTTTTGATTTGGTTATGATCCAAAAAAGAATGGAATAATCATTCCATGATAAAATCAAATTCAAATAAACATCCTTTTTGTTTGCATAACGTGTATGTGACACACCATACAATTGAAATAGAAAGATTCATCGGATGATTCATGAATTCCATGGGTTAGCTGATGAAAGAAGTTGTTGTTGATAAATATGAAATTGGAAAAGAAATTTCTTATTATAGAACCATCGGGCGGTTATACATGTACTACAATTAAGATGAAGGACTCGCTATTCATTCGGGTTTTGGTCAAGAATAACATTCTGTAGGAGAGATGGCCGAGTGGTTCAAGGCGTAGCATTGGAACTGCTATGTAGACTCTTGTTTACCGAGGGTTCGAATCCCTCTCTCTCCGTTTCTTTTCATTCATCAACGTTACCGACTACAATGTATCAAATCAAATAAGAATTGATATCATTATTCTAACGGTAAGACCCCTTATTTACATTTACTTATTTAATAGAGATTCTCTAGCCCTAATTCATCCCTGTGATAGGTAAAATACAAATAGAAATATCGTATTGATATTGAAAATAAGAAAAAAAGAAAAAGAATCCTATTGCCGATCCTTTTTTGATACGTGAATGAGACAGGGCACAGGGTACTCTATTTACTTCAGCGAAAGGAGTCAAAATTGGTATGAACTTTTTATTTTCGTTAGAATCAAGTCTGACGGGAATAATATTCTACGACCAACAACTCATTTATTTTCAGACCGATCCATTTACTATCTATTATTTGATTTACAAATCCTTTATATTGTAAGGAGTCAATAGTCAAATGGTTTGGCAATTCCCCGTGGGGGGATGAAACAAGATAATTTTGAATCAGAGCTTTCGATCTTTCTTTATCCTTCGTAGTAATAATATCTCGGGGTTTGCAACGATAACTTGGTATATCCACTATACGACCATTAACTAAAATGTGTCTATGGTTAACTAATTGTCTGGCTCCAGGAATGGTCGAAGCCATACCTAATCGAAAAAGTATGTTATCCAAACGCATCTCGAGTAGTTGTAGTAAAACCTGGCCTGTTGACCCTTTGGCTTTTCCAGCAATATGCACATATTTAAGTAATTGTCGCTCTGTCAGACCATAATGAAAACGCAATTTCTGTTTCTCTTCTAAACGAATGCGATATTGTGATCTTTTTCCAGAGCGCAATTGGGTTTGAAGATCACTTCTGGATCTGGGTCTTTTACTAGTTAGTCCCGGTAAAGCCCCCAGCCGGCGTATCTTTTTGAAACGAGGTCCTCGGTAACGAGACATATAAAGGCTCCTTTTTGATTCACTTTTCTTTGACAAAAAGATATAAATTCAGACTGAACTAAAGGATTAGCAAAGCAAAACTAAATTTACTAAAGTCCTACAAAACAGAATCAAATAAATCTTATCAATATTCGGATTTTTTGTATATATAGGAAATTCAAGCGAAGGTTACGTTTCCAATTTCTTCTGTAGAGATCTAATTGTTCTAGTCAACTTTTTTATTCATAGCTATAGCTGCAAGTTACCATGACATAATAGATTGGTGACCCGACATTTAGAGAAAGCGAGAGTAGAGATTTTCAATCATGGAAAGAAAAAAATCGATAAAGAAAAAGAGCCGGCTATCGGAATCGAACCGATGACCATCGCATTACAAATGCGATGCTCTAACCTCTGAGCTAAGCGGGCGGATATAGCGGATATAAGAGCAATAGTGTATAGGAATACAGTAAACTATCGGATCTTAGTTATTACCTAGTGATTCTTCTTCTTTTTTTATTTCATTTATTGATTATTTCAATTTCTTCTATTTCTTAGTTATTAGTTATATATTTTCTATTCTATTTCTAAAATAGAAAAGAAAACTATTTAGATCTAGATAAATTAGATATCTAAATAGAAATTCAATTCCATATTCATATATACATATACATATTCATATATATATATATAGAATATATGAAAATATGAATATATGAAAAGAAAATATCAATATATCAATCAAATTAGAATTAGAAATGAAAAAAAAAAGAATGAATATCGACCGTTACACTATACCAAACCTTACTGTAAAAATGAAGGAGGAGTAAAGGCATATATATATATGTGGGATATATCTATCCGTATTGAATTGCGGATACATCAATGATAGAATCATTTCGTATTGAAACAAATAGGGTTCATCCAATAGAGATGAAATGATAGAATTAGAATAGAGGGTGGGCAAAAAAATAAAATAGCAGCATACACTTTTTCGATATAGAAATCATTACCTAATGAATTCAATAGTGCCAAGATAAATGAAAGAGGTGGATGGAATTACAACTGGATTCTTGTCTCAAAGGAAAGGGGGATATGGCGAAATTGGTAGACGCTACGGACTTGATTGGATTGAGCCTTGGTATGGAAACCTGCTAAGTGGTAACTTCCAAATTCAGAGAAACCCTGGAACGAAAAATGGGCAATCCTGAGCCAAATCTTTTTTTTTGAGAGAAAAAATGATGGAAAATGAGAATAAAAAGGGATAGGTGCAGAGACTCAATGGAAGCTGTTCTAACGAATGAAATTGACTACGTTACGTTAGTAGCTAAAAACCTTCTTTCGAAATGACAGAAAGGATAACCTTATATGCGCCTAATACGTACGTATACATACTGACATAGCAAACGATTAATCACAACCCAAATCTGATATTGAATTCTATTCTGTATCTCTATATATGAAAAATATGAAAATAGAAATCTTCTATATATATTATAGATATCTATATATATTATAGATATATATTATAGAAATAGAAAAAATCTATATATATATAGATTCTATTATCTTAAGAATTAGAATAAGAATCTATATATTTCTTCATTCTATTATTCTAGAATCTACTAGAATCTAATAATAGAATAATATTTCTATATGATTTTCTATATTCTTTATTTCTTTCTTATTTATATTACTCTTAATATGAGTAATAGTATGAGATAAGGACCTATAGAAACCCTCTATTAATTAGAATCATAGAGATCAAAAAATCTATGAAAGATTGAAGAGTTATTGTGAATCAATTCCA